AGTATCATTAATATTCCAAGGCTCAATGCACAGCTTTTTCTTGAATCAATAAAAAAGATTATTACTAAATACATTTCCAATAATGAATCAAATAAAAAAAAAATCGATAAAACTAAAACAAATCAAAATAAATTTAACTTTATTTCGATTATAAAAAAGTCAAGAGATATCGCTGTTATTAATAAGAATTCAAAGATTTTTTGTGATATATCTTTCTTATCACAAGCCTATGTATTTTACAAACTATCACAAACAAAAATTCTTAACTTATATAAATTAAGATCGATCTTTGAATACCATAACCTTTTTCTTAAGAATGAAATAAAAGATTATTTTAGAGACCAAGGATTATTTAATTCGGAATTAAAAGAAAAAAATTTGATAAATTCTTTTTCTTTAATGAATCAATGGAAAAACTGGTTAAGAAGTCATTATCAATATAAATATGATTTATCTCAGCTTAGATGGTCTAGATTAATACCAGAAAAATGTCGAAATAGAATCTATCAACACCATATGGTTGAAAATAAAAAATTAAGCAAATGGAATTTACATGAACAAGACCAATTAATTCATTATGACAAAAAATTTGAGGTAAACTTATTTGCGAATCAAAAGCAAAAGAAGAATTTTAAAAAACACGCTAAATATAGTCTTTTATCATATAAATCTATTAATTATGAAAAAAAGACGGACTTTTATATTTATGAATCACCAACTAATAAAGAAACGATTCTTTATAATTCCAACACAAATAAAAGAAAATTAGTTGACATCTTAGAAGGTATTCCTATGACTAATTATCTAGCGGAAAATGATATTATCGATATCGAGAAAAGCCCAGACCGAAAATATTTTGATTGGCGACTTATCCATTTTTGTCTTAGAAAGAGGGTCAATATTGAGTCCTGGATCGATACCGGAAGCAAAGATAAAAAAAACACTAAGACTCCAACTAATAAATATCAAATAATTGCTAAAATTGATAAGAAAAATATTTATTTTCTTCCAATTTACCAAGATCAAGAAATTAATGCATCTAACCAAACCCCCTTTTTTTTTTATTGGATGGGAATGAATGAAGAAATACAAAATAGTCTCATATTGAATTTTGAAGTTTGGTTCTTTCGAAAATTTGTGATACTTTACAACACATATAAGAAAAAACCATGGACAATACCGATTCAATTTCTTCTTTTAAATTTTCATAGAAATAAAAATATTAGTAAAAATAAGAAAATCAACGGGAATAAAAAAGGCGACCTTCTTATATCTATATTATCGAATAAAAACAAAATTATTGAATTAGAGAATCTAAATCATGAAGAAAAAGATATTGACGACGATTATATGGGATTAGATATGACAAAACATAGAAATAAAAAGCAAAACAAAAGTCATACAGAAGTAGAGCTTGATTTCTTCCTAAAAGAGTATTTATGTTTTCAATTAAGATGGAATGTTTCCTTAAATAAAAAAATAATTGATAATATCAAAACATATTGTTTCCTGCTTAGACTGACAAATCCACGAGAAATTATTATATCGGCTATTCAAAGTAAAGAACTAAATCTGAATATTCTGATGGTTGAGAAAGATGTAACTCTTACAGAATTGATGAAAAAGAGAATATTGATTATCGAACCTGTTCGTCTGTCGATAAAAACTGATGGACAATTTCTTTTGTATCAAATGGTGGGTATCTTATTAGTTCATAATAACAAAGAACAAATTAATAAAAAATATAGAGAAATATTCTATGTTGATAAAAATAAAAAGACTTTTACCGATGAAAGACATTCCAAGATAATTGTAAATAGAGAAAAAAATGATTATGATTTACTTGTTCCTGAAAATATTTTATCCCCTAAACGTCGTAGAGAATTAAGAATTCGAATTTCTTTCAATTTTAAAAATAAAAACGATATTCATATAAATCCAGAAATTTTCAATGGTAATAACATAAAAAAAGGCAGTCCCGTTTTGGAGAAAACCAAACATTTTTGGAGAGAAAAAAATAAACTAATTAAATTGAAATTTTTTCTTTGGCCCAATTTTCGATTAGAGGATTTAGCTTGTATGAATCGCTATTGGTTCGATACTAATAATGGCAGTCGGTTCAGTATGGTAAGAATATATATATATCCACGGTTGAAATTTTAATAAGGGCGAATTTTTCATATATATTATATATATCATAGCTTATTTGGTATAGTATATGAAAATAAGAAGATAGCCGCCTTATTCTTTTATCCTCCATATTCCATTCGGGTACATATAATTCAATCATCTATCAATTATATCTAGAAATGAATCAATGGAATTTTTTTTTTTAGGTAGAATTTTTTGATTCTTTGTAAGCGACGAAATAGACAATCCTTAAAAATTTTGATTGATTAATTCCAAATTCTGTCAAATATAATTTGGAATTACTAACAAAATAAAGATTTTTGTGTATACAAAATTAAGATGAACTTACATTATTTATTAATAGAATACATTTATTAATTTATTATTATTACTGATCAATAAAAAATATCTTAAACTTAAAACTAAAAAAAGGGGGGAGTCCTTGTTTTATGGTAAAAAATTCATTTATTTCAGTTATTTCACAAAAAGAAAAAGACGAAAACAAGGGATCTGCTGAATTTCAAATAGTAAGTTTCACAAATAAGATACGAAGACTTACTTCACATTTGGAATTGCATAGAAAAGACTATTTATCTCAGAGAGGTTTGCGGAAAATTTTAGGAAAACGCCAACGACTGTTGGCTTATTTAGAAAAAAAAAATAAAGTACGTTATAAAGAATTAATTAGTCGGTTGGATATTCGGAAGTTAAAAGGAAGTTAAAAACTCATTAATTTCTTAATTTGAAGAGTTTTGTTGAATTATTTGATTTATTAGATCTTGAGATGAACTTCTTTTTGTTTTCAGTAACTCGTGGAATGGATCGAGGAAACTCCTATGAATATACCAGCTAAACGAAAAGACCTTATGATAGTGAATATGGGTCCCCACCACCCATCGATGCACGGTGTTCTTCGACTCATCGTTACTCTAGACGGTGAGGATGTTATTGATTGTGAACCAATATTAGGTTATTTACACAGAGGAATGGAAAAAATTGCAGAAAATCGAACAATTATACAATATTTGCCCTATGTAACACGATGGGATTATTTGGCTACTATGTTCACAGAAGCAATAACAGTAAATGGTCCAGAACTGTTAGGAAATATTCAAGTGCCAAAAAGGGCTGGCTATATCAGAGTAATTATGTTGGAATTAAGTCGTATAGCTTCTCATTTGTTATGGCTTGGGCCTTTTATGGCAGATATTGGTACACAGACTCCTTTCTTCTATATTTTTAGAGAGAGAGAGTTAATATATGATTTATTTGAAGCTGCCACTGGTATGAGAATGATGCATAATTATTTTCGTATCGGGGGGGTAGGGGCTGATCTACCTCATGGTTGGATAGATAAATGTTTGGATTTTTGCGATTATTTTTTAACAGGAGTTGCTGAATATCAAAAACTTATTACGCGAAATCCTATTTTTTTAGAACGAGTTGAAGGAGTAGGTATTGTTGGTGCGGAGGAAGCAATAAATTGGGGGTTATCGGGACCAATGCTACGAGCTTCCGGAGTACAATGGGATCTTCGTAAAGTTGATCATTATGAGTCTTACGACGAATTTGATTGGGAAGTCCAGTGGCAAAAAGAAGGAGATTCATTAGCTCGTTATTTAGTCCGAATTGGTGAAATGCTGGAATCTATAAAAATTATTCAACAGGCTCTTGAAGGAATTCCAGGGGGGCCCTATGAGAATTTAGAAACCCGACGCTTTGATAGAGAAAAGGATCCGGAATGGAACGATTTCGAATATCGATTCATTAGTAAAAAAACTTCTCCTACTTTTGAATTACCGAAACAAGAACTTTATGTCAGAGTGGAAGCTCCAAAAGGAGAATTGGGAATTTTTCTGATAGGGGATCAGAGCGGGTTTCCTTGGAGATGGAAAATTCGACCACCGGGTTTTATCAATTTGCAAATTCTTCCTGAATTAGTTAAAAGAATGAAATTGGCTGATATTATGACAATACTAGGTAGTATAGATATCATTATGGGAGAAGTTGATCGTTGAAATGATAATTGATACAACAGAAGTACAAGCTATCCATTCTTTTGCTAGCTTAGAATCCTTAAACGAGGTCTATGGAATTATATGGGAGTTTGCTCCTATTTTGACTCTTGTATTGGGAATCACGATAAGCATACTAGTAATTGTATGGTTAGAAAGAGAAATATCCGCAGGGATACAACAACGCATCGGACCCGAATATGCAGGTCCTTTAGGAGTTCTTCAAGCTCTAGCGGATGGGACAAAACTACTTTTCAAAGAGAATCTTTTTCCATCTAGGGGGGATACTCATTTATTCAGTATTGGACCATCTATAGCAGTCATATCAACTCTCTTAAGCTATTCAGTAATTCCTTTTGGCTATCACTTTGTTTTAACCGATCTAAATATTGGTGTTTTTTTATGGATTGCCATTTCAAGTATTGCTCCCATTGGACTTCTTATGTCAGGATATGGATCAAATAATAAATATTCCTTTTTAGGTGGTCTACGAGCTGCTGCTCAATCGATTAGTTATGAAATACCTTTAACTATTTGTGTGTTAGCCATATCTCTACGTGCGACTCGTTGAAACAGAAATTTCTCGCTATTATTTTTAGGAATAAAGTGAATTGAATAGATATCTTCATTTTTTATTCATCAATTTGGTTCATGAACTAAATTGGATAGTTATATGAGTGAAAAAAAACAACTTCGAAATTTGCAGTAAAAAAATTGATACTCATTTCCTAGGTACAAGAATAAAAAGGAAAACAGAAATAAACATAAAAAAAGAAGACCGTTTGCCCCGAGATTGGTTGATTAGTCATCCTAACTTGAAGCGGGCTCAAAAAATCAACTTTATGGAGTTTTCACTATTATTTTATTTATAGGTATTCTCCATAGGTATTACCCTAATGCTAACAGGTGATTGAGCAAAAATGAGTGGATGGTTAGGAACACGAAGATACACAAAGGATTAGTAATAGAGATTTTTAAAATTATCGAAAAGTATATTAATCGGGGCTTTAAGTTCGTAGAAATGATCAGGCAGTGCTCCCCATGATTCCAATTCAGAGTATGCTCCTACCCAACAATTAAAGAACTGACTATCCGGAACGAAATAATCCTTTCCTTTTTTTTAACCCCCTTGTCGTTTCGTTTTTTCAGAAAGAAGAATAAGAACGAAAAAAAAGAATCGAATTACAATAAGAAAAATCCATTTTTTTTATTCTTTTCTCCTATATGTATATTCATAGAGATAGAATTCGTGTCATAATTCGGAATATTCTCGTAATAGAAAATGATAGGTTGAAATATCTATTTGGTATTTTAACAAGGAATTTTACAAAGAGTATTTTATTGAAGGATTAAAGTTATTACTCAAGAAAGAAAAATTGAAATTATTAAAGGATGAGATCAATTCCGAAGTAATTTTTTATTTTTAGTATTCTAACAGATAGAATTTCATTGCTCGAATTTTGGAACGTCGATAGATTTTATTTTGATCCGCTATATTCTCTATTCTACAAATATAGCAAAATAAATAATACAATCGATCTGGTCCTTAAATTTATTTCTGGACTTCGAGGAGCCGTATGAGGTAAGAATCTCATGTATGGTTCTGGAATAGCGATGAGAACAGTGATGTTATCACCGACTATGATTATCTAACAGTTCAAGTACAGTTGATATAGTTGAGGCACAAGCAAAATCTGGTTTTTGGGGGTGGAATTTGTGGCGTCAACCGATAGGATTTTTTATTTTTTTTATTTCTTCTCTAGCAGAATGTGAAAGATTACCTTTTGATTTGCCAGAAGCAGAAGAAGAATTAGTAGCAGGTTATCAAACGGAATATTCGGGTATTAAATTTGGTTTATTTTATATTGCTTCCTATTTAAACTTATTAGTTTCTTCATTATTTGTAACAGTTCTTTACTTGGGCGGTTGGAATATCTGTATTCCGTATATATTTGTTCATGAGTTTTTTGAAATAAATAACATAAGCGGAGTCGTTGGACCAACAATTGGTATCTTTATTACATTGGTTAAAACTTATTTGTTTTTGTTCATTCCTATCACCACAAGATGGACTTTACCTAGACTACGAATGGACCAACTTTTAAATCTTGGATGGAAATTTCTTTTACCAATTTCCCTCGGTAATCTATTATTAACAACCTCTTTCCAACTCCTTCCACTATAAAAGAAAAGGATAATAAAAAAATAAAATTAGAAAAATTCTAATATTAATTAAAGAAAACTCTAAGAAAAGAATATTATGATTTGTCTTCAACTCAAACAAGAGAAAAAAAATAAAATTATTCATAAAAATTTACGCTATGTTTCCCATGGTAACTGGGTTCATGAATTATGGGCAACAAACCATACGAGCCGCAAGGTACATTGGTCAAAGTTTCATGATTACCTTATCCCATGCAAATCGTTTACCTGTAACTATTCAATATCCTTATGAAAAATTAATCACATCGGAGCGTTTCCGCGGTCGAATCCATTTCGAATTTGATAAATGCATTGCTTGTGAAGTATGTGTTCGTGTATGCCCTATAGATCTGCCTGTTGTTGATTGGAAATTGGAAACTGACATTCGAAAGAAACGGTTGCTTAATTACAGTATTGATTTCGGAATCTGTATATTTTGCGGCAACTGTGTTGAGTATTGTCCAACAAATTGTTTATCAATGACGGAAGAATATGAGCTTTCTACTTATGATCGTCATGAATTGAATTATAATCAAATTGCTTTGGGTCGTTTACCAATATCAGTAGTTGACGATTATACGATTCAAACAATTTTAAATTCAACTAAAAAAAAATGGATAAACCACTTTGATTGATTTAAAAATACAATTATTAAACTGAAAGTTCTGTTTTGATCTAAAAGTATGGAAGGGGGTTTCTTTCATTTTCTTGGTCAATGACTACAAAAATAAAAATTCGAAATTCAAACTATTACTATTGATTTGATTGATGAGAAAATTGCATGGAAACTAAATTTGGATTGACAATCTATTAAGATATCTATAATTCTATCCAAAATTCTTTCGAGAATAAAATTTGAATGCCTCTTTCAAGAAATTCAAGAAAGAAGTAAATTAGTTCAATAGTTGTACATATAGTAATTATTTAGACCCCCTCGAATTTAAAATTAAGAAGCCTATAATAAAAAATAAAAAATAATAAAAAAATAATATAAAATATAAAAAAGTTTTTCCTGGTCAAGTCAATAGTCAATAAGGTCATGAAGAAACAATTCAATTTTTTTATTTCTTATTTTACGTGCAATGGATTTACCTGGACTAATACATGATTTTCTTTTAGTCTTTATGGGATTAGGTCTTATATTAGGAGGTTTAGGGGTAGTATTATTTACCAACCCAATTTATTCTGCCTTTTCATTAGGATTCATTCTTGTTTGTATATCTTTAGTTTATATTTTATCAAACTCTCATTTTGTAGCTGCTGCACAGCTCCTTATTTATGTGGGAGCTATAAATGTTTTAATTATATTTGCCGTAATGTTCATGAATGGTTCAGAATATTACAAAGATTTGAATCTTTGGACTGTTGGAAATGGGGTTACTTCCTTAGTTTGTACAAGTATTTTTGTTTCACTAATTACTATTATTCCAGATACGTCATGGTACGGAATTATTTGGACTACAACAACAAATCAGATTATAGAACAAGATTTGATAAGTAATGGTCAACAAATTGGAATTTATTTAGCAACAGATTTTTTTCTTCCATTTGAATTCATTTCAATAATTCTTTTAGTGGCTTTGATAGGTGCGATTGCTGTGGCTCGTCAGTAAGAAATTTTTCGAATTAATAATCGAAATCAAAATTAAAACTGTTTTATATGTTATCACATCTCTTTTCCTTCAATTTTATTTATTTTATTTAAAGATTATTTATGTATAAATGTATAATGTATAAATTCTTTTATTTGATCTATTATCCATATATTTATTTGTTCGGTACTTATGATATTCTTAATTCAAATCAATCTCAGGTGGAATTGTTGTTCATATTGAAATAAATCAAAATTGAAAAATTGATAAGGAGTTGGGCAATGATGCTCGAGCATGTACTTATTTTGAGTGCCTGTTTATTTTCTATCGGTATCTATGGATTAATCACGAGTCGAAATATGGTTAGAGCCCTTATGTGTCTTGAACTTATACTGAATGCTGTTAATATAAATTTCGTAACATTTTCTGATTTTTTTGATAGTCGCCAACTAAAAGGAAATATTTTTTCAATTTTTGTTATAGCTATCGCAGCCGCTGAAGCAGCTATTGGACCGGCTATTGTTTCGTCAATTTATCGTAACAGAAAATCCACCTGTATCAATCAATAGAATTTGTTGAATAAGTAGTATTAATTGTTATAGAATATAATTTTCATATTCATTAATTTTAGTTGGTATGTATGATATCTAAGTTGTCTGATCATGTTTGTGAAAACGTAAGAAATTAAAGTATCTTGGCTCTATCTCAGAAGTTGATCCAGAATTGAATTGATAAAATTTCTGGTAAATCATTGATTCGTCTGGTTTCTAAATATATGCTGATTCATTTAGAAATTTACTAGATCGAAACTTTATGACGTTAAAAAAATTTTTAATCCAATGTCACATTCAGTAAAAATTTATGATACATGTATAGGGTGTACTCAATGTGTCCGAGCCTGTCCCACGGATGTATTAGAAATGATACCTTGGGATGGGTGTAAATCCAAGCAAATTGCTTCCGCTCCAAGAACAGAGGATTGTGTCGGTTGTAAAAGATGTGAATCCGCTTGTCCAACAGATTTCTTGAGTGTTCGAGTTTATTTATGGCATGAAACAACTCGAAGCATGGGTCTAGCTTATTGATAGTTTCCAGAAAAACCCACTTGAATACATTTGCTTTTTTGTTTACCGACAACAACCCGTACTCGAAAAAATGTTTTCTAGCACGGGTTTTTCCAGTCTAAGCGTATCTTGTCTTTACCACGAATTCTTTTCCTTGGTTAACAATATTTGTAGTTTTACCGATAGCGGCGGGTTTATTAATTTTCTTTTTCCCTCATAGAGGAAATAAGGTAATTAGGTGGTATACTTTATATATATGTATATTAGATCTCCTTTTAATAACTTATGCGTTCTTTTATTATTTTCAATTTGAGGACCCATTAATACAATTAGCAGAAGATTATAAATGGATCCCGTTTTTTGATTTGTACTGGAGATTGGGAATAGATGGATTTTCTTTAGGACCTATTTTACTGACAGGATTTATCACCACTTTAGCGACTTTAGCGGCTTGGCCGATTACTCGGGATTCCCGATTATTCCATTTTCTGATATTGACAATGTATAGTGCTCAAATAGGATTATTTTCATCTCAAGATCTTTTACTTTTTTTTATCATGTGGGAGTTAGAATTAATTCCCGTCTATCTACTTCTTTCCATGTGGGGGGTAAAGAAACGTCTGTATTCAGCTACAAAGTTTATTTTGTATACTGCAGGCGGTTCGGTTTTTTTATTAATGGGAGCTTTAGGTATCGCTTTATATGGTTCTAATGAACCAACATTCAATTTTGAAACATCAGCCAATCAATCATATCCTGTGGGACTAGAAATATTTTTCTATATTGGATTTCTTATTGCTTTTGCTGTCAAATCACCGATTATACCCTTACATACATGGTTACCAGACACTCATGGGGAAGCACATTACAGTACTTGTATGCTTCTAGCCGGAATCCTATTAAAAATGGGGGCGTATGGATTGATTCGAATCAATATGGAATTATTACCTCATGCTCATTCTATCTTCTCCCCCTGGTTGATAATAATAGGCGTAATGCAAATAATCTATGCAGCTTCAACATCTCCTGGTCAACGAAATTTAAAAAAAAGAATAGCCTATTCTTCTGTATCTCATATGGGTTTCATAATTATAGGAATTTGCTCTATAAGTGATATGGGACTCAATGGAGCTATTTTACAAATTCTATCCCATGGATTTATTGGTGCTGCACTCTTTTTCTTGGCAGGAACTGGTTATGATAGAATACGTCGTCTTTATCTTGACGAAATGGGCGGAATGGCTCCCCTAATGCCAAAACTATTCACGACCTTCAGTATTTTATCACTAGCTTCCCTTGCATTACCGGGCATGAGTGGTTTTTTTGCAGAATTGATAGTCTTTTTTGGACTAATTAGTGGCAAAAAATACCTTTTAACGACAGTAATATTAATTACTATCGTAATGGCAGTTGGAATGATATTAACTCCTATTTATTTATTATCTATGTTACGACAGATGTTCTATGGATACAAACTGTTTAATGCTCCAAACTATTATTTTTTTGATTCTGGACCTCGGGAATTATTTGTTTCGATCTCTATACTTCTGCCTGTAATAAGTATTGGTATTTATCCGGATTTCGTTTTCTCATTATCAATTGACAGAGTCGAAGCTATTCTATCTAATTATTTTTATAGATAGTTTTTATAAAAAAAAGAAATCCTATGATTTTTGATTTTCAAAAATTAAAAATTCTTAGGTTACACAATAAAAAAACTTCTTTTTTACTCTCTTAAATCTTGAATTTTAATTAACAAAAAAATGAATTCTAAGCAAAAATTTTTGGCATTTATGAGAACTTTTTGAATCACCATACTAGTTGATTCAAAAAGTTCTCAACAGCTTACCTGAAGCTTTTTTTTTGTCTCTATGTTTTGCTGTCCTATAGAGTTGCATTCGTCAAACCCTTTCTTCAATTGGTAATTGTTAATTTAAATGAACCATAACTATGTAGTCCTATTCCTAATAAATTAACTCCAAAATAGCATATCCAAATTATAAGAAAACCGCTAGAAGCGACAATTGCCGAATTTAAACCCTCCAAATTTTTAGTTGTTCGAGTATGAAAAAAAATCGCGAATATGGTCCATGTAATAAACGCCCAAGTTTCCTTTGGGTCCCAATTCCAATATGATCCCCATGCTTCATTAGCCCAGACTGCTCCCGAAAGAATACCTATAGTTAAAAAAATAAATCCTATACTTATAATCCGATAACTCCAGTCATCTAATTGTTGAATCAATTGAAACCTATAATAATTCCTAGACGAAAGAAAGGAAATATTTCTTAAAACATTTTTTCTGTCCCTTATATATTGTATCTCATTAAAGTAAAATGAATCGGTTAATAAATTATTGCTTTTATCAAAAATTCTTATGATTTTTTTAAATCTGATGACTAGAAATGCTACTGATAATAATGATCCACACAAAAGAGCTGCATAGCCCAATATCATCATACTTACGTGCATCATTAACCACTGGGATTGAAGAGCGGGCACTAACATTTCCGATTGATGCATGCCTTTTAAAAGACCTGAAGTGGCAAACCCTTGAGTAAAAAGAGTACTTGGCGAGGTTATTGCGCTTAAATAATTTTTATATTTTTTAAAATACGGAATTATATGAATAACAGAAAATGCCCATGAAAGAAAGATTAATGATTCATATAAATCACTTAATGGTAAATGTCCACCAAAAAACCAACGAGTAACTAATAATCCTGTTATACAGAAAAAAGTAGTTATCATGCCCTTTTCTGACGAATCATAGAGTTCTACGAATTCATCGACCAATAAGGTTATCAAATGAATTGTAATTACAATTGACACGACGGAAAAAGATATATGAGTTAATATATGCTCTAAAGCCGAAACTATCATAAAATAAAAAATAAAATAAACAAAGTTACGGGGGTTCCTCTTTTCGTATATAGAATTGAAATTAGGAAGTAAAGTCATTATAGGATATATTGTATCCTTTTGAAAATTACAGGATCTAATGCCGCTACTCGGACTCGAACCGAGATGCTCTAGCACTGCTTCCTAAGAGCAGCGTGTCTACCAATTTCACCATAGCGGCTTGCTTGAAATTATAATAATCAATTTTTATTTAATCGTCGAGCTTTGAGGCAATACTTTACTTTATTACGAAATATTCAAATTCATGACGAAATTTTTATTTAAGAATAAAAACAAATCAAGAATAAAAACAAATCAAATTTTATGAATTCCAATTTCAATATTTATTACATTCAATAGATTTATCGAAATAGTTTAGTGCTTAGTTTTTTTTTGTGGAAAGAGTTTGAGTTAGGATTTCGAAACATCATTAGATATTCTATCATATAACAACAAAATTTCTAGTTCTGCTACGTACTTAAAAAAAATTGTCTTTACTTTATCGGAAAGCTTCTTTTTTTTTAATAGATTTTTACTATCCGCTTCCTTAATCTATATATTAAATCTGAAAATTATACTCTTTTAATCAAAGAAGCCTATCCGACTTATTTCTATTTATATCTTTTTTCATCATATTAAATGTATAAAAAAATACATCAATAAAGTTTAAGAACCTAAATTTTTTTTATCCTGAAATTGTTAGTTAGCCTAATATTAAAAAATTATATTAAAAAACCTTTAACTTTTTTTTCGCATAATTGGGCAAACTCAACGAAAAAGTATATCTAATTCAAATTGAATTTGAAAATACAAATGAGACTATTAATTAATTTGTTTTATTAAAAAAAAAATTTTAATAATTCTTTACTTTATACCTTCTTTACTTTATACCTATGGAAAATCTAAAAGAAAAGTCTCAAATATAACATTCTTTTTTAGAAACATAATGAAAAACAATAACTCTGTTTGTTTGAAAAGGTACTAGTTAATGGTTCTGAATAAATAAACAAATAAAATAATTATTTTATATTGAATCCAGTAAGGATCTGCTAACATTATCAGTGCTTCTGTTAAAATTAGCTTTTTTTATTATTCCTATCACTATCAAAATTTAATAAACCACTTTTCTTAGAATTCTTTAACCTTTCTCTATGTAGATAAAAATTTTTAATTAAAAATAAAAAATTTTAAGTAATTTATTGAATAATAATGGCTTTCTAGTTAGTTAGAATAAGTATTTTTTTCAGTAGTATCTTTATTTGACCAATTCGAATTTTTTGATTTTAATATGTGAATTATTTTTTAAAAATTGATAATAATTAAATAATTAAAAATAGAAATATAAAATTGGATTTCAGTTTTATATACTTTGTATTTTTTCTTTTTCATTTATTTTCTTTATTGACTCATTTAATTTAAAATAAAAAGATATAAGAGCTGATAAATCAGAAACACGAAATAATTAATTAGTAATTAAAAAAGTTTTTGTTATGGAACATATATATCAATATTCATGGATCATACCTTTCCTTACATTCCCAGTCCCTATGTTAATAGGAGCAGGACTTCTACTTTTTCCGGTGACGACAAAAAAACTTCGTCGTATGTGGGCTTTTACAAGTGTTTTATTGTTAAGTATAGTTATGATTTTTGCAATCTATCTGTCTATTCAGCAAATAAATAGAAGTTTTATTTATCAACATATATGGTCGTGGACCATCAATAATGATTTTTCTTTAGAGTTCGGACACTTGATTGACCCACTTACTTCTATTTTGTTAATATTAATTACTACAGTTGGAATTATGGTTCTTTTTTATAGTGATAATTATATGTCTCATGATCAAAGCTATTTGAGATTTTTTGCTTATATGAGTTTTTTCAATACTTCAATGTTGGGATTAGTTACTAGTTCGAATTTGATACAAATTTATATTTTTTGGGAATTAGTTGGAATGTGTTCTTATCTTTTAATAGGTTTTTGGTTCACACGACCTAGTGCATCGAATGCTTGTCAAAAAGCATTTGTAACTAATCGTGTAGGGGATTTTGGTTTATTATTAGGAATTATTGGTCTTTATTGGATAACGGGCAGCTTTGAATTTCGAGATTTGTTCAAAATAGTCACTAACTTGATTTATAATAATCAAGTTAATCTTGTATTCGTTACTTTGTGTACCTTTTTCTTATTTTCCGGTTCAATTGCTAAATCAGCACAATTTCCTCTTCATGTATGGTTGCCCGATGCCATGGAAGGCCCTACCCCTATTTCGGCTCTGATACATGCTGCTACTATGGTAGCGGCGGGAATTTTTCTTGTAGCTCGCCTTTTTCCTCTTTTCCTAGTCATACCTTACATACTGAATTTAATAGCTTTGATAGGCATAATGACAGTCTTTTTAGGAGCTACTTTAGCTCTTGCTCAAAAAGATATTAAGAGAGGTTTAGCTTATTCTACAATGTCTCAATTGGCTTATATGATGTTAGCTCTAGGTATGGGGTCTTATCGAGATGCTTTATTTCATTTGATTACTCATGCCTATTCGAAAGCATTGTTGTTTTTAGGGTCTGGATCTATTATTCATTCAATGGAAGCTATTGTTGGTTATTCTCCAGATAAGAGTCAAAATATGGTTCTTATGGGTGGTTTAACAAAACATATTCCAATTACAAAAACTTCTTTTTTATTAGGAACATTTTCTCTTTGTGGTATTCCACCCTTCGCTTGTTTTTGGTCCAAAGATGAAATTCTTAATGATAGTTGGTTGTATTCACCTAGTTTCGCAATAATAGCTTGGTTCACTGCGGGATTAACTGCATTTTATATGTTTCGGATTTATTTACTTATTTTTGAAGGATATTTAAATCTTAATTTTAAAAATTACAATGGGAAAAAAAACAGTTCATTTTATTCAATATCTTTATGGGGTAAAGAAGTATCAAAAACGTTTAACAAAAATTTTCGTTTATTACCTTTATTAACAATGAATAATAATGACAGGACTTCTTTTTTTTGGAAGAACACATATAAAATTGATGGTAATGTAAGAAATATGACATGGCCCTTTATTACTATTCCTAATTTTAACACTAAAA